GACTATACAATAATGAGAATGAAAAAGAATGCTTGTCTAAAACGTATGATCCTTTTTTGAATGGACCATATCGTGGAATAATAAAAAAGCTCGATTCACGCGCAAATATAAATGATTTAATGACTTCTAGAAAAGATTCCATAAAAATATTTTGGATAAATAGGATTTATGGTCTACTTCCTATTCCTAATAATTCCCAAGAATTTGAAAATAAAAAGAATTCATTTGATTTTGATAGGGAATTATTATCGAAGTCTAAAATAATTGATTCAGAAAGTCAATCAAAATTCTTGAAATTTTTATTCGATGTAATTACAACCGACCCAAATAATCAAACAATAATTAAAAATAAATCTATTGGAATAGAAGAAATAAGCAAAAAAATTTCTCGATGGTCATACAAATTAGCCGATGATTTTTTTTTTATTGAAGAGCCGGAGGAAGAAGATGAGGAAGAATCGACGGAAGATCATGAGATTCGTTCAAGAAAAGCCAAACGGGTGGTAATTTATACTGATAACAATCAGAATACTAATTCTGTTACTAGTATTAATAATACTAGTAATAATGATGAAGCAGAAGAAGTGGCTTTGATACGTTACTCGCAACAATCAGATTTTCGTCGGGATATAATAAAAGGATCCATGCGTGCTCAAAGACGCAAAACGGTTACTTGGGAAATGTTTCAAGCAAATGCTAATTCCCCGCTTTTTTTGGATCGAATAAACAAAATATTTTTTTTTGATTCTTTTGATCTTTCTGAAATGATAAATTTCATTTTTAGAAATGGAGTAGGTAAAGAATCGGAATCGCAAATTTCTTATTCTTCTTTTGATAAAGAAGGGACAAAAGAACAGGAAAAAAAAGAGGAAAATGATCGAATAACAATAGCAGAAACTTGGGATAGCATTCTATTTGCTCAAGTAATGAGAGGTTTGATGTTAGTAACACAATCTTTTCTTAGAAAATATATTGTATTACCTTCATTGATAATAGCTAAAAATATGGGCCGTATGTTATTATTCCAATTTCCTGAATGGTACGAGGATTTGAAGGAATGGAATCGAGAAATGCACGTTAAGTGCACCTATAATGGTGTTCAATTATCAGAAACAGAATTTCCAAAAGATTGGTTAACAGACGGAATTCAGATAAAGATTTTATTTCCTTTTTGTCTGAAACCTTGGCGAAGACAAAGATCTAAGGTACGATCTCATTATATAGATTCAATGAAAAAACAAGTAAAAAAAGACAATTTTTCTTTTTTAACAGTATGGGGAATGGAAGCGGAACTTCCCTTTGGTTCTCCCCGAAAACGACTTTCTTTTTTTGAACCCATTTTTAAAGAACTCGAAAGAAAAATTAGAAAGCTAAAAAAACAATTTTTTCTCGTTCTAAGGGTCTTAAAGGAAAGAGAAAAATGGTCTCTACAAATTTCAAAAGAAAAAAAAGGATGGGTCATCAAAACAGTTCTTGTTATAAAGCGAATAATGAAAGAACTTGAAAAAGTAAATCCGATTTTTTCATTTGAATTGAAGAAAGTGAAAGTATATAAACCAAATAAAAATGGAAAAGATTCAAAAATAAATAATAAAATTAACCATGAATGGACCATACCAATTCGATCTATGAATTGGACAAATTATTCACTCATAGAAAAAAAAATGAAAGATCTTTATGATAGGATAATCACAACCAAGAATCAAATAGAACAAATCACAAAAGACAATAAAAAAACAGTTTTAACCTATGATGATAAAATAAAAGGATCAGAATCACAGAAATATAGTTGGCAGATATTAAAAAGAAACAATATACGATTAATACGTAAATCACATTTTTTTATAAAATTTTTCATTGAAAAAATATACATGGATATCTTGCTATGTACCATAAACATTCCCAGAATCAATATACAACTTTTTTTTGAATCAACAAAAAAAATTATCAATAAATACACTGAAACAAATCAAGAAAAAATTGATGAAATAAATCCAAATAGAATGAACTTTATTTCAACTATAAAAAAGTGGGTTTCAAATACTAATATTAGTAATAAAAATTTAAATAGTTATACTTGCTTGTCCCAAGCATATGTATTTTACAAATTATCACAAACCCAATTACTTAACAAGTATAACTTGAAATATATATTTCAAGATCATGAAACTCATTATTATCTTAGGGATAAAATAAAGGATTATTGTATAACACGAGGACTATTTGATTACAAATCAAGGCATAATCAAATTCAAAAGTCTGGAATGAATAACTGGAAAAACTGGTTAAAGGGTTTTTATCAATACAATTTTTCCCGGATCAAATGGTCTCGATTAGTCCCGAAAAAATGGCGAAATAGAGTCAATCAACTTCGTATGATTAAAAATAAAGACTCAATTAAATTTAATTCATATGAAAACAAAAAAGACCAATTAAGTCATTATGTAAAAGAAGATTATTCCGTAACGGTTTCGTTCAAAAAAAAAAAAATGGTTAAAAAACACTACAGATATGATCTTTTATCACATAAATATATGAATTATGAATATATTAATTATGGGGATAAGAAAAACTCCTATTTTTATGGATCAACAGTACAAATAAAGGAGAACCGGGAGATTCCATATCTATATAATTTCAATACATCGAAACCTGATGCATTTTATCTATTGGTAAGTACAACTATTAGTGATTATCTAGAGGAAAGATATCCTATTGATACGAATATAAATCGGGATAGAAAATATTTTGATTGTAAAATTCTCCATTTTTGTCTTATAAAAAATATTGATATCGAGACTTGGACCAATGCGCATATTGGTATCAAGATTAATAAAAATACTAAGACTCAAACTAATAAGTATAAAAACAAAATGAAAAAGAAAGAGATTTCGTTTCATAAAGAAATCAACTTAACCAAGAAAAAAAAAAACTTTTTTGATTGGATGGGAATGAATCAAAAAAGGTTATATCATAATCCTACCATAGCAAAACTAAAATCTTGGTTCTTACCAGAATTTGTGCTACTTTTTGAAACATATAAAATTAAACCATGGATTATACCAATCCAATTTCTTCTTTTAGATTTTCATAAAAATGAAAAGATTAGTCAATATGAAAACATCAACATAAAAAAAAAAAAAAACCTTCCCATATTATCTAATCAAAAAGAATATATTGATTTAGAAAATTCTAACCAAGAAAAAAACAAACAACAATATCCAAAATATCTTGGATATGATCTAGGAAAACAAAACGAAAAAAAAGATGTTGAAGATAATTACGCGGGATCAGACATTAAAAAACGTAGAAATAAAAAAGAATCTAAGAAGATCAAGGAAGCAGAACTAGATTTATTACTAAAAAAATATTTTCTTTTTCAATTAAGATGGGATGATTCTTTGAGTCAAAGAATGATCAATAATATTAAGGTATATTGTCTCTTACTTAGATTGACAAATGCAAAGCAAATTGCTATATCCTCTATTCAAAGAGGAGAAATGCGTCTGGATGTAATGCTGATTCAAAAGGATCTTGTTCTTACAGAATTGATAAAAAGAGGAATATTAATTATCGAACCAGTTCGTTTATCTATAAAAAGGGATGGGCAATTTATTATCTATCAAACCATAAGTATTTCATTAGTTGATAAAGATAAAGTTAAAACTAATAAAAAATTCATAAAAAAACAAAATGTTGATAAGAATAATTTAGACAAATCCATTGCACAACATAGCGATATGCCTGTGAATGAAGAAAAAAAAAATAATTCTAATTTTCTTGTTCCTGAACATATTCTATCTCATCGACGTCGGAGAGAGTTGAGAATTCTAATTTGTTTCCATTTCTGGAATTGGAATGATATAGATAAAAATCCACAATTTTGCAACGAAAACAAAATAATAAACTGTGGACAATTTTTTAATGAGGACAAGCATCTTAATAAAGATGCAAACAACTTTATTAAATTAAAATTATTTCTTTGGCCTAATTACCGATTAGAGGATTTAGCTTGTATGAATCGTTACTGGTTTGATACCCATAACAGCAGTTGTTTTAGTATGTTAAGGATATATATGTATCCCCAATCCAGAATAAGTTAATAAACTAATATTATATTTCCTATATATCACCTGACATAACATATTTGATATATGGCGAAAGATGTACATATGCATATGTTATGTTACATTTTAGTACATGATATTGATTTATTTTTGGATCTAGGAATAATAAATTAGTAGAATTTTTAATTAAGTAAAAAAAAAAAAAAAAAATCACTCTCTTTCGTGAATGTGTAAATGTATTATATTTTATTCTATCGAAATCCCATATTTATGTTTGAAATAAAAATGGGGTTTCGATAGAATAAAAAAGTATGAATAAATCTAAACTTTTGTTTATATCAGATTAATAATGACTGACATAATCATAACATAATATAATAATAATTATTATTTTTCCTGATCGGTAAAATCTAAAAAAAATAAAAAGATAGAAGAATTTTTTTATGGTCAAAAATTCATTCATTTCAGTTATTCTGCAAGACGAAAAAGAAGAAAACAAAGGGTCTGTTGAATTTCAAGTATTCAGTTTCACCAATAAAATACGGAGACTCACCTCGCATTTGGAATTGCACAAAAAAGATTTTTTATCTCAAAGAGGTCTACGAAAAATTCTGGGAAAACGTCAACGGCTGTTGGCTTATTTGTCAAAGAAAAATAGAGTAAGTTATAAAAAATTAATTAGTCAGTTAGATATTCGGGAGCTTAAAACTCGTTAATTTGAGGATTCATTTGAAATTTTTTTTTAGGTTTTTATTTTTCTAAACCTCGTTTTGAGAAATTCATGGAATAATGAATTAGGAAAGAAAAGATATGACTGTACCGGCTACAAGAAAAGATCTCATGATAGTCAATATGGGCCCTCATCACCCATCGATGCATGGTGTTCTTAGACTCATTATAACTCTCGACGGTGAAGATGTTATTGACTGTGACCCCGTATTGGGCTATTTACACAGAGGAATGGAAAAAATAGCGGAAAACCGAACAATTATACAATATCTTCCTTATGTAACACGTTGGGATTATTTAGCTACTATGTTCACCGAAGCAATAACAGTAAATGCACCAGAACAATTGGGAAATGTTCAAGTACCCCAAAGGGCCAGCTATATCAGAGTAATTATGCTAGAGCTGAGTCGTGTAGCTTCGCATTTGTTATGGCTTGGGCCTTTTATGGCGGATATCGGTGCGCAGACTCCCTTTTTCTATATTTTCAGAGAGAGAGAATTGCTATATGATCTATTCGAAGCTGCCACAGGTATGCGAATGATGCATAATTATTTCCGCATCGGAGGAATAGCTGCTGATCTACCTCATGGTTGGATAGATAAATGTTTAGATTTCTGCGATTATTTTTTAACGAGTGTTGTTGAATATGAAAAACTTATTACGCGGAATCCCATTTTTTTGGAACGAGTTGAAGGAGTGGGCATTATTGGTGGAGAAGAAGCAATAAATTGGGGCTTATCAGGACCCATGTTACGAGCTTCTGGGATCCAATGGGATCTTCGTAAAGTTGATCATTATGAATGTTACAATGAATTCGATTGGGAAGTCCAATGGCAAAAAGAAGGGGATTCATTAGCTCGTTATTTAGTACGAATTGGCGAAATGAGGGAATCCATAAAAATTATTCAACAGGCTTTAGAAGGAATTCCCGGAGGACCCTATGAGAATTTAGAAATTCGGCGCTTAGATAGAGCAAGAAATTCCGAATGGAATGATTTTGAATATAGATTCATTAGTAAAAAACCTTCGCCTAATTTTGAATTGTCGAAACAAGAACTTTATGTAAGAATAGAAGCCCCAAAGGGAGAATTAGGAATTTATTTGATAGGAGATAATAGTTTTTTCCCCTGGAGATGGAAAATTCGTCCGCCCGGTTTTATCAATTTGCAAATTCTTCCTCAGCTAATTAAAAGAATGAAATTGGCTGATATCATGACAATACTAGGTAGTATAGATATCATTATGGGAGAAGTTGACCGTTGAAATGATAATTGGCACAACAGAAGCACAAACTATCAATTATTTTTCTAAATCAGAATCCTTAAAAGAAGTCTATGGACTCATATGGCTATTTATCCCTGCTTTGACCCTTATATTGGGAATCATAATAGGAGTACTAGTAATTGTATGGTTAGAAAGAGAAATATCCGCAGCGATACAACAACGTATTGGACCCGAATATGCCGGCCCATTGGGAATTCTTCAAGCTCTAGCGGACGGGACTAAATTACTTTTTAAAGAGGACCTCCTACCATCTAGAGGAGATATTCGTTTGTTTAGTATCGGACCGTCTATAGCAGTCATATCAATTGTATTAAGTTATTTAATAATTCCTTTTGGGTATCGACTTGTTTTAGCTGATCTCAGTATGGGTGTTTTTTTATGGATCTCCATTTCAAGTATTGCTCCTATTGGGCTTCTTATATCAGGATATGTATCGAATAATAAATACTCTTTTTTAGGTGGCTTGCGAGCTGCGGCTCAATCTATTAGTTATGAAATACCATTAACTCTATGTGTGTTATCAATATCTCTACGTGTGATTCGTTAGAACATGAACTTTGACCTCAAAATGAAATAAAGGAAAGAGGAATTAATATATTGGATAGATTATAGATATTTTTATTTTTTTATTCATCAGAGTTATTCAGGTCGATGAGTTAAACCAGATAGTTATATGAGTAAAATAAAACAGCTTATCAATGTGTAGTAAAAAGAGAAAATCTCATTCCCTATATATAAGAATAAAGCAGAAGTAAACATTAAGGAGTATAAACTCTTTATCCCAAGATTGAGATTCTTTAATTAGTCATCATATCTTGAAGCGGGTACAAAAGATCAACTGTATGGGATTACTGTCTTGTATGTATTACCATACAGGAGATCAATCAAAAATTCAGTGGACGGTTAGGAACACCAAGGTACACAAAGGATTAGTAATAGAGATAATGTAAGGTATCAAAAAAGAGGTATTTTCACATAAAACGAATCATAAGATGATTAGGGGCTTTAAGTTGGTAGAAATGATCAAGCAGTACTTCCCCACGATTCCGATCTAGAGTATGCTCCTAGTCACTGATTAAAGAAATAACTATCAAGAACGAATTAATCCTTTATTCTCAGGAATACCTCTTACGAGAAAGAAGAACAGGAACAAAAGAAATAGAATATAAACAAAGATCTTTATTTATTTTTTCCTAACATCTATACCAATATATATGTATATATGAAATTCTTATTCTTTATGATTCAGTAAAGAATGTCTAATTCTTTTTATCTCTTGATCTAACGAGTATTTTATTGAAAGATTAAGTTATTACCGAAGATTTAATTATAAGGGATGAGATCAATTCGGAAGCGCCCTTTTTTTGTTATTCTAGCAGACAGAATTCCATTGGTCTAATTTTTGGGACTCTACACGGTATTTTTATTCTATCTACCCTACCCCACAAAAATACCTATAATAATACCGAACCAGTCCTTACATTTATTTGTACGCGGCCATAGAGGAGCCGTATGAAGCTGAGGTCTCATGTACGGTTTTGGAATAGCGGTGAGAACAATTATGTTATTATCGACTATGATTATCGAACAGTTCAAGTACAGTTGATATAGTTGAGGCGCAGTCAAAATATGGTTTTTGGGGGTGGAATATGTGGCGTCAACCTATAGGGTTTATCGTTTTTCTAATTTCTTCTCTAGCAGAATGCGAGAGATTACCTTTTGATTTACCAGAAGCAGAAGAAGAATTAGTAGCAGGTTATCAAACCGAATATTCTGGTATCAAATATGGTTTATTTTATATTGCTTCTTATCTAAATCTCTTAGTTTCTTCATTATTTGTAACAGTTCTTTATTTAGGTGGGTGGAATTTATCTATTCCATACATATCTGTTCCTGAACTTTTCGGAATAAATGAAATTGCTAAAGTCTTTGGAATAACAATTGGTATCTTTATTACATTAGCTAAAGCTTATTTGTTTCTTTTTATATCTATCACAACAAGATGGACTTTACCCAGGATGAGAATGGACCAACTATTAAATCTTGGATGGAAATTTCTTTTACCTATTTCTCTAGGTAATTTATTATTGACAACGTCTTCCCAACTTGTTTCACTATAAATAACACAATACAATAATGGTATTCTAGACTCATAACCTCTCTTAAACAAGAGAAAGAAACATCAACTTATTCGTGGATATCTACAATATGTTTCCTATGGTGACTGAGTTCATGAATTATGGTCAACAAACAATACGAGCCGCAAGGTATATTGGTCAAAGTTTCATAATTACCTTATCTCATGCAAATCGTTTACCTGTAACTATTCAGTATCCTTATGAAAAGTCGATCACATCAGAACGTTTCCGTGGTCGAATCCACTTTGAATTTGATAAATGTATTGCTTGTGAAGTATGTGTTCGTGTGTGCCCCATAGATCTACCTGTTGTTGATTGGAGATTTGAAGGAGATATTAAAAATAAAATATTGATTAACTATAGTATAAATTTTGGTGTCTGTATATTTTGTGGTAACTGTGTCGAATATTGTCCCACTAACTGTTTATCAATGACTGAAGAATATGAACTTTCTACTTATGATCGTCACGAATTGAATTATAATCAAATCGCTTTGGGTCGGTTACCAATGTCAGTAATTGGAGACTACACAATTCAAACAGTTATGAATTCGACTCAAATAAAAATAGACAAAGGTAAATATTTTGATTCAAGAACAATTACCAATTAATAAGATTTTATTTTTCTATTTTGATAGAAAGGATCCAAGCTTCTTTATTTATTTATTTTTTTAGTCAATGTAACTAGAAAGTAAAACGATAACTATTGATTGTTGAGAATAGCGGGTTTATTTAATATTTTTCGTTTTGATTTGGAAATATAAGATTCCAACTCTTCTTTTCTTCTGAATAAATTAAAATGAAAAAGTTGAGTTGGCCCAATAACTTTATCTACATTAATCTATATTACAATCTATACTGCATTACTACATTAAGATTTTATTTAGGAACGGTATCATAGACAATTAAAAAAATAGGCTAATTTTTACTTCCTGGACTATTCAGTAAGGTCATGAAATCTTTCGATTTATTTATTTATTTTCTTATTTCATACATAATGGATTTACCTGGATCAATACATAATATTGTTGTAGTATTTCTGGGATCAGTTCTTATATTTGGGGGCCTGGGAGTAGTATTATTTACCAATCCAATTTATTCTGCCTTTTCGTTGGGATTGGTTCTTGTTTGTATATCCTTATTCTATATTCTATCGAATTCTTATTTTATAGCTGCTGCACAACTTCTTATTTATGTGGGAGCCATAAATGTCTTAATCATATTTGCTGTAATGTTCATAAATGGCTCAGAATATTCCAATGTTTCCCGCCTTTGGACCCTTGGAGATGGGGTTACTTCACTGGTTTGTACAAGTATTTTTTTTTCACTAATTATTACTATCCCAGATACGTCATGGTACGGAATTCTTTGGACTACAAGATCAAACCAGATTCTAGAACAGGACCTAATAAGTTATGTTCAACAAATTGGAATTCATTTATCAACAGATTTTTATCTTCCATTTGAACTCATTTCTATAATTCTTTTAGTTTCTTTAATAGGTGCAATTACTATGGCTCGTCAATCATAAATACTTATGATTTAAAAAATTTTTAGAATTATAAATTTGAAATAAAATAAAAAAGGTGTAAAGGTTTAAGATTTTTAGTTAAATCTATTGCCAATACCTTCTATTGTTCTGTAATATTTTGTTCTATTCTAGTCAATGAAATCAGTTGAATTGTTATTCATATTTAAATGAATCTAAATTGATGAGGAGTTAGTCAATGATGTTCGAGCATGTACTTTTTTTGAGTGTCTATTTATTTTCTATCGGTATCTATGGATTAATCACAAGTCGAAACATGGTTAGAGCACTTATGTGTCTTGAGCTTATACTAAATTCAGTTAATATCAATCTCGTAACATTTTCTGATTTATTTGATAGTCGCCAATTAAAAGGAGACATTTTCTCAATTTTTGTTATAGCTATTGCAGCGGCTGAAGCTGCTATTGGATTAGCTATTGTTTCATCGATCCATCATAACAAAAAATCAACTCGTATCAATCAAGCAAATTTGTTGAATAATTAAATTAGTCGTAATCATTCATTATGTAATCATTGATTTTCATTATATAAATTATATAATAATAAAATAATAATTTATATTAATTTGTTAGATTTATTCAAATTTAAAATAGAATTAAAATTCCATTAATATTAATTAAATATTGTATTATTTGTTGACCAATTTGAATTCAGATGTGCGACTTGTATTGTATGACTGTGGTTGTTGAAAGAGAAATCAAAGTATCTTGGCACTTTTTCATGAACAAATTTAGAAATATATTGATTCTTAAAAAAATTAATAAATCATTGATTCATCTGGTGTCTACAATATAAACATATAATTAATTTACTACCATTTATTTTTACCATACCAGATCGAAAATTTTTTATGTTCAAAACGGGAATTTATAATTTAATGTCACATTCAGTAAAAATTTATGATACATGTATAGGGTGTACTCAATGTGTGCGCGCCTGCCCTACAGATGTATTGGAAATGATACCTTGGGACGGATGTAAAGCTAAACAAATTGCTTCCGCACCAAGAACCGAGGATTGTGTAGGTTGTAAGAGATGTGAATCCGCTTGCCCGACAGACTTTTTGAGTGTCCGTGTTTATTTATGGCATGAAACAACTCGCAGCATGGGTCTATCTTATTAATTGATACGTTACAAAAACTCCACTTGAATCATTTGATTCCTCATTTACCGACAAAAGCCCGTACTCGATAAAATCAATATATTATTCTGAGCACGGGCTTTTCTGGTCAAAGCGTATCTTGTCTTTATCACGAGTCATTTTCCTTGGTTTTGGTTAACAATACTTGTTGTTTTGCCTATATTCGCGGGTTCTTCCATTTTTTTTCTTCCCCATAAGGGGAATAAGGTGTTTCGATGGTATACTATATGTATATGCTTATTAGAACTCCTTTTAACGACCTATGCATTCTGTTATCATTTCCAATTGGACGATCCCTTAATCCAATTGGAAGAAGATTGGAAATGGATAAATATTTTGGATTTTCACTGGAGACTGGGAATCGATGGGCTTTCCGTGGGACCCATTTTACTGACAGGATTTATTACTACTTTAGCTACTTTAGCGGCTTGGTCAGTTACTCGAAATTCACGATTATTCCATTTCTTTATGTTAGCAATGTACAGTGGTCAAATAGGATCATTTTCTTCTCGAGACCTTTTACTTTTTTTTATCATGTGGGAGTTAGAATTAATTCCTGTTTACTTACTTTTATCCATGTGGGGAGGAAAGAAGCGCTTATACTCGGCTACAAAGTTCATTTTGTACACTGCAGGGGGTTCTATTTTTCTATTAATAGGAGTTCTAGGTATGGGTTTATATGGCTCCATTGAACCGACATTAGATTTTGAAAGACTTGCTAATCAATCATATCCTATGGCATTGGAAATAATATTCTATTTTGGCTTCCTTATTGTTTATGCTGTCAAATCGCCGATCATACCCCTACATACATGGTTACCAGATACCCATGGAGAAGCACATTACAGTACATGTATGCTTCTTGCCGGAATTTTATTAAAAATGGGAGCATATGGATTGATTCGGATCAATATGGAATTATTACCCCGTGCTCATTCCATATTTTCTCCGTGGTTGGTGATAGTGGGAACAATACAAATAATCTATGCGGCTTTAACCTCTTTTGGTCAACGCAATTTAAAAAGGAGAATAGCCTATTCCTCTGTATCTCACATGGGTTTCACAATTATAGGAATTGGTTCTATAACCAACATGGGACTAAATGGAGCCATTCTACAAATACTTTCTCATGGATTTATTGGTGCTGCACTTTTTTTCTTGGCAGGAACCTGTTGTGATAGAATACCTCTTGTTTCTCTCGACGAAATGGGGGGGATAGCTGTCCCGATGCCGAAAATATTTACAATGTTCAGTAGCTTTTCGATGGCCTCTCTTGCATTGCCAGGGATGAGTGGTTTTGTTGCCGAATTAGTAGTATTTTTTGGAATAATTACCAGCTCAAAATATCTTTTAATTCCAAAAGTACTAATTACTTTTGGAATGGCAATTGGAATGATATTAACTCCTATTTATTTATTATCTATGTTACGTCAGATGTTCTACGGATACAAGTTATTCAATGTTCCAAATTCTAATTTTGTGGATTCTGGACCACGAGAACTTTTTGTTTCGATCTGTCTCTTTTTACCAATAATAGGTATTGGTATTTATCCCGATTTCGTTCTCTTACTATCAGTTGACAAGGTACAAGCTATTTTATCTAATTATTTTTTATAGATAGTTTTTATTAATGAGACGGCAAGTCTTATAATTCTGTAAAATAAAGTGAATTAGAGTTGTAATGAGATGTATCTCGAGTTTTTGCGAACCATTTGACTCCAGAAATAAAATGGTTCGCAAAAACTCGAGATACATATGAGATGATGTTCTTATGTTATGTATCGTTTATTCAATTAGATGTTAATGTGAATGAACCATAACTATGTAAACCTATTCCTAATAGATTGATCCCAAAATAACATATCCAAATTATAAGAAATCCTATAGAAGCCGCAAGTGCCGAATGTGTATCTTGTAAACTTTTATTTGTTCTAGTATGTGAATAAATCGCGAATATGATCCAAGTAATAAATGCCCAAGTTTCCTTAGGGTCCCAATTCCAATAAGATCCCCAAGCCTCATTCGCCCATACTGCTCCAGAAAGAATGCCTATGGTTAAAAAGGTAAAGCCTAAACAAATGACACGATAACTCCAATAATCTAAACGCTGAGTCAATTGATATTTGTAATAATTTCGAAATGAAATAAAAGAAGTGTTTTTAAAAACACTTCTTTTATCATTCAAATATTCGACTTCGCCAACGATAAATGATTTAATTACTAAATTCTTGCTTTTAAAAAACATATCGATATTTTTTCGAAATGTAACGACTAAAAGAGCGACTGATAATAATGATCCACATAAAAGAGCTGCATAGCTTAATAGCATCATACTTACGTGCATCATTAACCACTGAGATTGTAGAGCGGGTACTAATATAGCGGATTGATGCATTTCGGTTGAAAGACCCGACGTGGCGAAACCTTGGGTAAAAATAGCACTTGGCGCGGTTATTACGCTTAAATAATTTTTATTATTTCGTATTTTAGGAATCATATGAATAATGGAGAAACTCCATGAAAGGAAGATTAATGACTCATATAAATTACTTAATGGGGAATGACCCGAATAAATCCAACGAATAACTAATAATCCTGTTATAGATAAAAAGGTAGCTATCATACCTCTTTCCGATGAATTGCGTAATTCTACGATTTCGTGGACTAATAAGGTCATAAAATGAATCGTAATCACAATTGAAATAATCGAAAAAGAGATATGAGTTAATATATGTTCTAAAGTTGCAAATATCATAAAAAGGGCGGGGGTTCTCCATTATAGAATTAAAATCGAGAATTAAATATATTATAGGATCCGCTGTGTCCCTTTTAGGGGATGCCGCCACTCGGACTCGAACCGAGATGCTCTAGCACTGCTTCCTAAGAACAGCGTGTCTACCAATTTCACCATGGCGGCTTATTTGAAATATTAATAAATAATAGTCAATTCATGTTAAATGGTCAAGATTCAAGGATTCAATATAGTTAGTAAACGTTAGAACCGATGAAAAAAGACTTATTTAAATTAATATTTGAATGTTTACTAAGTATCGCCGTAGGGTTTAGCTTTAAGAATCAACTTTCATGTATCTAATCTAGAATGTAAAAACGGAGTTATACCAAAACAGTCAGAACTAGATAGTTTTGTTCCGGGCCGGGGGTCGAGTTATAGAACTAAAAATCATCCTTTTTTTATTTTTAGATGATTTTTTAATTAATGTATTGAAAATTAAAAAGATTAATTAAAAAAAAATAAATGTCATATTTATCGTAATTTTATTCGAGGCATTTTTCTAATAATTTCGATATCTTAGTATCATTAATAATACTCTTCGTAATTTATTATAAATACTATCTAGTAACTATACTTCTAATTAGGTTTTGGGCTAGGCATATAACAAAAAACTTTTTCTCTATCAATTAAATTTTCACAATAGAATATTTAATTGATAGAGAAAAATTAGAATACTTAGTACTATACTAAGAGGCCAGTAAACATAAGAATTATTATTTACTATATAACACGACACAGCAGTTAGTTCTAACTAATATTGATATTAAGGAGTTAAATACATTCAATACATTAGTTAATGTGAATCGTTTATCTTAAAAATTTTTAAGTTCTTAATGGTATGTCGATTTAGATTATTCCAAAATTTTATTACTTGTTTGTTGCACAAAAAAACTTTTTGAATGCCCAGTGGAAACCGATTTAGCTAAAGAAAGAGCTTTTACTGCCGTTAAATATCCCTTCTTCTTCCAAATATTTCTACGAATACGTTTTTTTGATCGAGAAATACGTTTTTTTGGAACCGCCATTCAAAAACAAAATACTAATTTTTATTATTGTATGTGAAAGACATATATTTAGATCGTTTTTTCGTCATTATCCATACTTATCCCATGGATAATAAATACTTTGTTCAAAACATGTAAAACATATCATAATAATATAAATATAATTCTATCTAATTATATAATATATATGTAAATATGTAAAAATAAATATATACATATATACAAAATATACCAAAAGATTATGAATTATCTATACGTATCCATGTATATATACCTATGCCATATCACATATATATCTAGGGCTAAATAAAATAGATAATAAATTTTTTTTTTTATTTTTTTTGTTGATTTCTTTTATTATTGTTCTTTTGGTTGGTGGATTTTAAACAATTAAATTTATAACAATAAAAAAACAAATATTTTTTTATGGAACAAACATATCAATACGCATGGATAATACCCTTTCTTTCACTTCCAGTTACTATGTCAATAGGATTTGGACTTCTGTTTATTCCTACAGCAACAAAAAATATTCGTCGTATGTGGGGTTTTACTAGTGTTTTACTACTAAGTATAACTATGGCCTTTTCGGCCAGTCTGTCTATTCAGCAAATAAATGGAAGTTTTATCTATCAATATTTATGGTCTTGGACTATCAATAATGATTTTTCCTTAGAGTTTGGACACTTGATCGATCCACTTACTTCTATTATGTTAATACTAATTACTACTGTTGGAATCATGGTTCTTATTTATAGTGACAATTATATGTCTCATGATCAAGGATATTTTAGATTTTTTGCTTATATGAGTTTTTCTAATACTTCCATGTTGGGATTAGTTACTAGTTCCAATTTGATACAAATTTATATTTTTTGGGAACTCGTGGGAATGTGTTCATATTTATTAATAGGTTTTTGGTTTACACGACCGGTTGCAGCAAGTGCTTGCCAAAAAGCCTTTATAACTAATCGTGTAGGAGACTTTGGTTTATTATTAGGAATCTTAGCTTTTTATTGGATAACTGGCAGTTTAGAATTTCGGGATTTGTTCAAAATAGTTAATAACTTGATCCATAGTAATGGGGTTAATTCTACATTTGTTACTCTCTGCGCCTTTTTATTATTCGTCGGCGCAATTGCTAAATCTGCACAATTCCCTCTTCACATATGGTTACCTGATGCTATGGAGGGGCCCACCCCTATTTCGGCTCTTATACACGCTGCTACCATGGTAGCAGCGGGAATTTTTCTTGTAGCTCGGCTTCTTCCTCTTTTCAGAGTTATACCTTACATAATGAATTTCGTTTCTTTAATAGGCATAATAACAGTACTATTAGGAGCTACTTTGGCTCTCGCTCAAAGAGATATTAAAAGAAGTTTAGCCTATTCCACAATGTCTCAACTGGGTTATATTATGTTAGCTCTAGGTATAGGTTCTTATCGAGCTGCCTTATTCCATTTAATAACTCATGCCTATTCTAAAGCTTTATTGTTTTTGGGATCCGGATCCATTATTAATTCTATGGAACCTATTGTTGGATATTCACCCGATAAAAGTCAGAATATGGTTCTTATGGGCGGTTTAACAAGATATGTTCCAATTACAAGAACTACTTTCTTATTAGGTACACTTTCTCTTTGTGGTATTCCGCCTCTTGCTTGTTTTTGGTCCAAGGATGAAATTATTAATGATAGTTGGTTGTATTCACCAATTTTTGCAATAATAGCTTGTTTTACAGCGGGATTAACCGCATTTTATATGTTTCGAATGTATTTACTAACCTTTGATGGGCATTTGCGTGTTCATTTTCAAAATTATAGTAGTACTAAAAATAGTTCATTCTATTCCATATCTCTATGGGGAAAAGCAGTACCGAAAGTAGTAAATAGAAATTTACTTTTATCAACAATTAATAATAAGGTTTTCTTTTTTTCAAAGGATACATATCAAATTAATGATAATATAAAAAATCGAATGCGATACTTGAGTACTTCTTTTATAAATAAATACACTTACATGTATCCTCACGAATCGGACAATACTATGCTATTTCCTCTTCTTATATTGACACTATTTACTTTGTTCATGGGATCAATAGGAATTGATTTTGATCAAGGAGTAGTAGATTTTGATATATTATCGAAATGGTTAACTCCATCGAGAAACCTTTTGAATAAAAATTCAAACTATTCTATGAATTGGTATGAATTTTTTACAAATGCAATTTTTTCAGTAAGTATAGCTCTTTTTGGACTATTTATAGCATCCATTTTATATGGGTCTGTTTATTCATCTTTCAAGAATTTGGACTTAATCAATTCATTTGTAAAAAGGGGTCCTAAAAGAATTATCTTGGACCAAATAAAAAAAGTGGTATACAATTGGTCATATAATCGTGGTTACATAGACATTTTTTATACTAGAGTCTTAATCATGAGTATAAGAGGATTAGCCGAACTAATTCAGTTTTTTGATAGACGTATAATTGATGGAATCATAAATGGGGTTGGGGTTGCAAATTTATTGATGGGAGAAGGCATCAAATATATGGGAGGTGGACGAATTTCGTCTTATCTATTCTTGTATTTATCTTATGTATTAATTTTTTTATTAATCTTTTTATTTTATAATTATTTTATAATAAATTTTCCATCACTTGGACATGTATAAAAAAAATATTGTGACATTTCATTTCGTACAGCATTTTCAAATAGATCATTTTTTATATATCTAAATGGACGATTCCATCGTTTATAATCGAAAAAAAAAGTCATAAGAGGTTTTTCAAACCG